GAGAATTTCTGGCCTAAAGGGGCATATTTGTTTCTTTTAAGATTAAATAAAAAAGTACGATCTATTTTGTACATTTCAACTTGAATTAGGGATTCCGCGTACAAATAAAAGCGGCCAGTCATTAAGTACATATACACATCTGGTTATATATGTATTACCATTATGTATTAGAAATAATAAAGAAGGAGGAGAATTAAAAATGCGAGATCTAAAAACATATCTCTCCGTGGCACCGGTAGTAAGTACTCTATGGTTCGGATCTTTAGCAGGTTTATTGATAGAGATCAATCGTTTTTTTCCGGATGCGTTGATATTTCCCTTTTTTTAATTCTTGTTATTGATATGGTAGGGGGGGGAAAGGATTAGAGATAGAATCAAATATCTGTAACTAATCCCTTCCCTTCTTTATTTTTCGAATATATGTTAGAAAAACAAAAAAAAAAGGGGGGGGTTTCCCCTCGTTGAAACTAGTAACTCGGGCCAGGCTCAAATTAAAATAAAATGAATAAAAAATAGAGTGAAATGTGATGGTTGGGGCAACAATATCATACAAGATACTTAAATAAAAATGAAATGCTGTTCGGCAATTTAAAATTCTAAATCTAGTAATATAGCTAGAAATAATTATATTACTTAATTTATTAATATATTGTTATTATTACTATATTGATTTATATTATTGATTTATATTGATTTATTGCAACGAAATCTTTCTTTCATAATTAGATTTCGAGTTACCTGTTTTTTTTGTTCCTTTCTTCTTCCTCATTTCGGATCAGAAAATTAAAGAATTGAATGAATCAAAAACCAAAGGAGGCTCATGGCCAAGGGTAAAGATGTCCGAGTAACGGTGATTTTGGAATGTACCAGTTGTGTTCGAAATCGTGTTAATAAGGAATCAGTGGGCATTTCCAGATATATTACTCAAAAGAATCGACATAATACGCCTAGTCGATTGGAATTGAAAAAATTCTGTCCCTGTTGTTACAAACATACGATTCACGGGGAGATAAAGAAATAGATCGAACCGGTCGCTCGTGTGTCAGTCTTCCGTTCCAAGGAAGATTAAAAATGACATATTAGATATATCTAATATATATTAATTTAAATATAAACAAACCAAATCCTATTTTGATCAGATCAACTGTGATGGAGAATTAAGAAATAGGATTAGGGTCTTTTCTTTAGGATAAGGAATAAACAAACCATGGATAAATCCAAGCGAATCTTTCTGAAATCCAAGCGATCTTTTCGTAGGCGTTTGCCTCCGATCCAATCGGGGGATCGAATTGATTATAGAAACATGAGTTTAATTAGTCGATTTATTAGCGAACAAGGAAAAATATTATCTAGACGGGTGAATCGATTGACCTTAAAACAACAACGATTAATTACTATTGCTATAAAACAAGCTCGTATTTTATCTCCGTTACCTTTTCTTAATAATGAGAAACAATTTGAAAGAAGCGAGTCAACCACTAGAACTCCGGGTCTTAGAACCAGAAAAAAAATAGGATGACTCTTGAATTGAATCAAAAAAATTCCAATCCAAACTCAAATGCGGATTGACGCTATTTTTTCTAAAAATAGGAAATCCAGATTTGATTGTCGTGTCGTTTGAAAAAAAAATAGGGGAAGAATAAGAAATACTTTTTATTGAACGTGTTTCTTCATTTTCATTTTGACGACGGTTTCATATTTTATCATACTAATTTCTACTCTACCTTCCCAGAGTTCATTTTCCAGGGAACTCCGTTTAAACCATTCCAACGGATTCCTTTGAATCCCTTTATTTTATGATCTCGTTGGAAATCATATAAAGACAACTCTTATTTAATATAGCTATTTGGGCAAGTATTTTACGATTAAGAAGCAACTGTTTCTTGTACAGATTTTTTATTAATTTACTATAACTAAAGTATACTTTATTGTCTCGAATTACTGCATTTATACGAGTGATCCACAAACGACGAAAATCTCTCTTTTGTCTACCCCTATCCCTATGAGCCGAAACCAAAGCTCTTATTTTCTGTTGAGTAATAGTCCGAGTAAGTCTTGAATGAGCTCCGCGAAAAGTTGATGCAAATAAACGGATTTTTGTTCTACGTCTTCGAGCTATATACCCTCGTTTAATTCTGGTCATTGAATAAATGAAACTTTGATGAATAACTAATTGATTTCCTTTCTTTCAATTATTCCCTTCCCGTGTCCTAGTCTATTAATAACAAAACGGATTCTTCCAATGTATAAAATAAAAATTCCAATGGCTTTTGCTACTCTAACCTTCCCGACCACGATTTTTTTTTAGGCATTTCGCCTAGAAATAAAATTGAAATAAAAATTGTATTGATACTAGGTATCAAAAACACATAGTAAATAAAAAGTAATAAATAAAAATAGATTCTAGTGGGTTCCATCGTTTCTATGGTTACTTCTTAAACGGCGAGGTCCTCTCTATACACCGGAGCCCTTCCTTCATTTAATCAATGTTATTGTTAACTTGTACAGTTCACATCCTTTGGCTCTACCAAAAATTATCTAGTACTAGGTCTTTCACAACGAGATCTATTTATACAGTAACGGTATTTAATTATGAAGATTTGCTGAGTAGCTGACCCTGTTAGTCCGTTCTTGCAAGAATAAGGCCTAAAATTTTTACTTTTTAAAATAAGATTTCCCCTGCTTAATGAATACCATTTGCTATCAATGGGGAATCCTTTCTCATCTTAAATTTTAAATTGAGGTGATTGGATTTGCACCAACGGGAACCATACATTTGATACCCCAATCGAAGGATAGATCTTTTTTTTTTAGTTATTGAATATTCAATGGAGTTCGTCCATTCTATCCTACTCACTGGTACGGATTGGTGATACTGGATCAATTTTTTTCTTTCTTTTATCCTAGTCCACGGTCTGAACGAGTCGCACATACACCCTAGTACATGTTCCTCGTCGCTGAGGACATCCTCCAAGAGCGGGGGATTTCGTGACATTTCTGATTGGCTGTCTTGTGTTTCTAATAAGTTGTTTAATAGTTGGCATGTTGAATCATATATATATAATGGGCTGGTTTAGATCGATCTTAACCGGATGCTTAGGAATTATTTTTTTTCTATATTATAAATTTCTATATTAATATTAATAAATTTATAAATAGAATAGTAAATTCGGTAAGAAGATAAAATATCAAATCACGAATTTATGTGAAATCCTTAGTTCTTTTTTATTCAGTCGCTACAAGATCAACAATTCCATGAGCTTGGGCTTCTGTTGCTGACATAAAAACATCTCTTTCCATGTCTTCGGATACAACCCATAAGGGTTTGCCTGTTCTTTGTGCATAAACCCTTGTGATGGTTTCGCGCAGCTTCAGCAGCTCTTCCGCTTCCAGGACAAATTCTCCCGTCTGTGCCTCATAAAAAGAACTAGCGGGTTGATGGATCATTACCCTGATGATATAATATATGATATAACATAAAAAATGTTTCTTCTATAACTCGCATGATGAAAGTGAAAGGTGAGTAGATAAAGACTAATCAAAAAAGATATAATTGAACAACCGTACAGGCATCTTTTGCACATTGCATACGGCTCTATAATGGAATTTACTTTTTTTTACCTTACCTTACTTACATTGAAGAAATAGAAAATAAATGATAGAGTCTATCAGACTCAGGTTGGTAAATGATCCAATAACCACCCTTCCTTTTGTAGTAGTTCAAAAATACTATAAAAATACTATGTTGGTTCTGTTGCTTTATATATTTATTTCGTCTGTTATTTAGCAATCCCAAAGTTTCTTTTTTTTTTTCAAATAAAAAAACAAGATTTATTTTTATATTCTTTCATAACCTAAATATTGTTAGCCCCCTGGTGTGAAAACAAAAAAGTTTGTGACGCTGAAATAGGCCTCCCGACGGATTGACTAAACTCGAAAATGCCTTTTTATCTCATACTACTCTTTCGATACGTAATCTAACGGTTTAAATAAAAAACATTTCTGATATCGAATTCGAAGTGCCATGCTATTATTACTTAAATATTCATATAGAGCGAAGGCATAGTTTTCTTTTTTCTCTCAAATCAAATAAAAAACTCATTGGCGCCGAGCGTGAGGGAATGCTAGACGTTTGGTAATTTCCCCTCCGACAAGAATAAAGGATCCCATCGAAGCGGCTAATCCCATGCATATTGTCTGTATATCTGGTCGCACAAATTGCATAGTATCATAAATAGCTACTCCGGGTATTACCCACCCGCCAGGAGAGTTTATAAACAAATACAGATCTTTGGTATCATCCTCTATGCTGAGATATACCATAAGACCAATAAGTTGATTCGAGATCTCGCTATCAACCCCTTGGCCTAAAAAAAGTAATCTTTCTCGATAAAGTCGGTTGATTGGGATAAAATGGTATCCCTTAGAAACCGTACATGCACCTTTTGATGCATACGGTTCAACAAAAATCATGAAAAAAAGGAATCAATGTGTAGATTCTAGCTTTTTTTTTCATAACAGGTTTTTTAACTTTAAACTTAATAAAATAACTTAATAAAAATAAAATAAATAAAATGGACTTTTCTTTCATTTTTCAAGAAAGATGAGTTTTGGCCTGTTTTGTTTATCTAAAAAAATTTCTAAGCTTATCTGACTAACTTCTCATTGATGTATTGTTTCATCGAGATACAATTTAAATCGCGATGTAATTTTCTTGTTCCTGACTGGGCTTCTTCAATTTTTTTAGGTTTATGCTCTACTCCGCGTAAAGATCCGCCCGATTTGGATTTGTACATATAGGACAAATGCCCCAATACCACGCCCTTTTGCTACGACTTCCCTATTTTTTTTTTTTTGATTCATTTCATGTCTTCCAACAAATATTCAACGCATTCATCATATTACTCGATTGATTAACATAACTTTTATTTCTAAATATCTAAATAAATCGAAATAACTAAAATATGATATTAAGCCGTAATCATAAATATATTTAATATATTTATTACCAATTGGTTTTTTTCTAAACGGAGCCTGGATACTTCATTTAATTGGTCTAACCAAGCCAACCATAAATTATTCTAATTGATAATATTAATCCGTATACCCTCCCTAAAAAATGGATCTAATTGCACTTCACGCTCCAAATTTTTGATAATTGAATCAATCTTTCTCGGGCGAAAGAGGGAATATCTCGATCGGGGAAGAGAACGGGGAAATACCGTATGCCCAATATATCTGACAAGTCGCACTATACGTCAATCCACAATGCATCTTCCTCTCCAGGACTTCGAAAGGGTACTCTTGGAACACCAATAGGCATTAAATAAAAGAAAAATTAAGTACTATATCTCACTTTGATGTGAAAGCGTAACAGTGGGTTTAGTGGCCTAATGCTATTGATTTTATTATCCTATTTTATCCATAGATTGACTAAGTTCATAAAATAAAAAAAGAAGACAAAATGAATTAAGGAAAATTCTTACAAATGAGTCCTTTGAATGATGAACAAATATATATACATTCACGCATATAAAATGGTATCAACCCCTTACCATTGCGTATTGTTACTTATCGGGTATAGAATAGATCTGCTTCTTTTTGTTCCTATGAACAAAAAAGTTTCATTATTACTAAAAGTAATTATTACGCAAAGCATCAAACAAATATTAATCCTTTCCCCGAGAGAATCCTCTAAAAAAGGGGGTCCATAGCATAGCTTTTTCCAATGCAATAAAGTTACATTGTGTCTATTTTTCGTTGATAAAGGGGTATTTCCATGGGTTTGCCTTGGTATCGTGTTCATACCGTCGTATTGAATGATCCGGGTCGTTTGATTGCTGTCCATATAATGCATACGGCTCTGGTTGCTGGTTGGGCCGGTTCGATGGCTCTATACGAATTAGCCGTTTTTGATCCTTCTGATCCTGTTCTTGATCCAATGTGGAGACAGGGTATGTTCGTTATACCCTTCATGACTCGTTTAGGAATAACGAATTCGTGGGGCGGTTGGAGTATCACAGGGGGGACTGTGACGAATCCGGGTATTTGGAGTTACGAAGGTGTGGCCGGGGCACATATTGTGTTTTCTGGCTTGTGTTTTTTGGCAGCTATCTGGCATTGGGTGTATTGGGATCTAGAAATATTTACTGATGAACGTACAGGAAAACCCTCTTTGGATTTGCCTAAAATCTTTGGAATTCATTTATTTCTCTCAGGGGTGGCTTGCTTTGGTTTTGGTGCATTTCATGTAACAGGATTGTATGGTCCTGGAATATGGGTGTCCGATCCTTATGGACTAACCGGAAGGGTACAGGCCGTAAATCCAGCGTGGGGTGTGGAAGGTTTTGATCCTTTTGTTCCGGGAGGAATAGCTTCTCATCATATTGCAGCAGGGACCTTAGGCATATTGGCAGGTCTATTTCATCTTAGTGTTCGTCCACCCCAACGCCTATACAAAGGATTACGTATGGGAAATATTGAAACCGTCCTTTCCAGTAGTATTGCTGCTGTCTTTTTTGCAGCTTTTGTAGTTGCTGGAACTATGTGGTATGGTTCAGCAACTACCCCGATTGAATTGTTTGGTCCGACGCGCTATCAATGGGATCAAGGATACTTCCAACAAGAAATATATCGAAGAATTGGTGCTGGCTTAGCCGAAAATCAAAGTTTATCTGAAGCTTGGTCTAAAATTCCTGAAAAACTAGCTTTTTATGATTACATCGGCAATAATCCGGCAAAAGGGGGATTATTCAGAGCGGGTTCAATGGACAACGGGGATGGAATAGCTGTTGGGTGGTTAGGACATCCTATCTTTAGAGATAAAGAGGGGCATGAACTTTTTGTACGTCGTATGCCGACGTTTTTTGAAACATTTCCAGTTGTTTTGGTCGATGGGGACGGAATTGTTAGAGCTGATGTTCCTTTTAGACGGGCAGAATCAAAATATAGTGTCGAACAAGTAGGTGTAACTGTTGAGTTCTATGGCGGCGAACTGAATGGAGTCAGCTATAGTGACCCTGCTACTGTGAAAAAATATGCTAGACGTGCTCAATTGGGTGAAATTTTTGAATTAGACCGTGCTACTTTGAAATCCGATGGTGTTTTTCGTAGCAGTCCAAGGGGTTGGTTTACCTTTGGGCATGCTTCGTTTGCTTTGCTCTTCTTCTTCGGACACATTTGGCATGGTGCTAGAACCCTGTTTAGAGATGTTTTTGCTGGTATTGATCCAGATTTAGATGCTCAAGTGGAATTTGGGGCATTCCAAAAACTTGGAGATCCAACTACACGAAGACAGGGAGTTTGATACATATTGCTTTGTTACCTTTCGTTTTTATTTTATTTGACTGACTATAGGGTTGGGGTACCGGATAAATCTTGATTTGACATTTGTCTTTTTCTTTGACTTTTGTTCTTTCTTTATCCGGGAGACGGTCCAAAATAAACAGCTATGGAAGCTATAATTGTAAACCACGATCGAATCTATGGAAGCATTGGTTTATACATTCCTTTTAGTCTCAACTCTAGGAATAATTTTTTTCGCTATCTTTTTTCGCGAACCGCCTAAAGTTCCAACTAAAAAGTAAAATGGTGAAATGATTTTTCATTATCTCAATTGAAAGTAATGATCCTCCCAATAGTGGGAGGATCGTTACTTCGACTAGTCCCCGTGTTCCTCGAATGGATCTCTTAGTTGTTGAGAGGGTTGCCCAAACGCAGTATATAAGGCGTACCCGGTAAAACTTACAAGTAACCCAGATAAAAAGATGGCAACTAGGGTTGCTGTTTCCATTATTATATAGTTTTAAGACATTATGTAGTTTTAAGACCACAATGGATCTATGATAAGATCATTTATTTACAACGGAATGGTATACAAAGTCAACAGATCTTAATGAATATAAAATATTATGGCTACACAAACCGTTGAGGGTAGTTCTAGATCTGGCCGCCCAAAACGAACTAATGCTGGGAGTTTATTGAAACCATTGAATTCAGAATATGGTAAAGTAGCTCCTGGTTGGGGAACTACTCCTTTGATGGGTCTCGCAATGGCTCTATTTGCAGTATTTCTATCTATTATTTTGGAGATTTATAATTCTTCCATTTTACTAGATGGAATTTCAATGAATTAGATTTAATGAATTAGATTTACAAGAACCATTAACTAGCTTTTTCAATACAAAGTGAAGCATTTAGTTTTCTGATTTTTATCCCAGTCTATTTTGGTAGTTCGACCGTGGAATTTCTTTTTTTCTGTATTTCCGGAATATGAGTGTGTGACTTGTTATAATTGATCCTATGGTTAGTACAGAGAATAGATCTGTCATCTTGATAGAGATGTTTTTGCTTCGTCGGATATTCATTTTAGTATCTGGAGCACGGAATATATGAAATAGATTACAATAGATTACAAAGTCTTAGAACTATGATTCATACTTAATAGTCAGACCTCGTGGCCGGACTTCAAAAAAATTTTTAAAGAGTTAGAAGTTATAAATAGAAAGATTTTTTTATTTCAAACTTCAGTTTAGGCTTATTTTGATCAAAGGACAAAGATTTCTTTTGATTTTTCGTCATTAGATCTAGTCATTGAATAAGTGATGATCCAACGGTTCTTACTCAGGGAATTTTGGGACTTAGTTTGAGAAGGTTTTATTGAATCGTCGTGGTTCTAGTATGAATCTGAGGTTTTAATCGATTCATAGGGTCTTAACAAGAGAATTCCTATCAATAAAAAAACAGCAGTAAAGCCGCATTACACATAAATAACAACTAAAGAAAATAGGTAAATAGAAGATTCAAGAGGCCTATAATGATCGATATAGAGACGAATGAGCCGACTTGATTTTTTGGCATTATAACCACAAAGAATAGTTTTCGGTTTTTTTATTCTTTACATATCTTAAGAAAAAAAAAGGAATCCATAGAATTAATAAATTGAAAACTTTCTATTCCACACATCCGTTAGAACTATAGTATTGGGGTGTTTCTGTTTGAGCCGTACGAGATTAAATTTTCATATACGGTTCTCGGGGGGGGGTCTCCTTGGTTTACCTATCTCAATAAAATCTATGATTGGTTCGAAGAACGTCTTGAGATTCAGGCAATTGCAGATGATATAACTAGTAAATATGTTCCTCCTCACGTCAACATATTTTATTGTCTAGGAGGAATTACGCTTACTTGTTTTTTAGTACAAGTAGCTACGGGATTTGCTATGACTTTTTATTATCGTCCAACCGTTACAGAGGCTTTTGCTTCTGTTCAATATATAATGACTGAAGCTAACTTTGGTTGGTTAATCCGATCAGTTCATCGATGGTCGGCAAGTATGATGGTCCTAATGATGATTCTGCACGTATTTCGTGTGTATCTCACAGGTGGTTTTAAAAAACCTCGTGAATTGACTTGGGTTACTGGTGTGGTTTTGGGTGTATTGACCGCATCTTTTGGTGTAACTGGTTATTCCTTACCTTGGGACCAAATTGGTTATTGGGCAGTAAAAATTGTAACGGGCGTGCCTGATGCTATTCCTGTAATAGGATCGCCCCTAGTAGAGTTATTACGCGGAAGTGCTAGTGTGGGACAATCCACTTTGACCCGTTTTTATAGTTTACACACTTTTGTATTACCTCTTCTTACTGCCGTATTTATGTTAATGCACTTCCCAATGATACGTAAACAAGGTATTTCGGGCCCTTTATAAGGAAAACTCTATACCATTAATATTTTGAATTAATCATTTATCACTTGGGGTAGGAACAATAGTATTTCATTGCTACAAATATGGATTATTGAAAAAAATAAGACATGTATTTGGATATTTCTCTTCAACTCTCCAAAACATATATTTTTGATACTTATAGTTGAAGCGAATTCTCCGAAGATAAAATGGATTATGGGAGTGTGTGACTTGAACTATTGATCGGGCCATGCAGATATATGTCTTTATCTGCCACATTTTAATTTACAACAAAAATGTGTCTTTGTTCCAACC